ATTCTAATGTGGCAGATCCAATTCTTTATCTGCATGGCCAAACCAATAATTCAAGTCACACACTCCCATAATCCGCCTTTTTTTCTTTCGTAAAATTAACTTCAACTATTTGTATTGTATCAAAATACTTCGGAGTTGAAGAGAAGTATCCAAATGACATGTGTTATTTTACAATAACCCATGTTTGTAGCAATGAAATACGATAACCTACCCGATATGATATATGAGAATTCTAATTCTCTATAGATATGCCTTCCCTATAAAGGACCCGAAATACCTTGCTTACGTATCATTGGAAAGTGCATTAACATAAATACGGCAGTAAGCAGAGGCAGTACAAAGGTATGTAAACTATAAAAACGAGTCAAAGTGGATTGACCCACACTAGCACTTCCACGTAATAACTCCACTAAAGGCGATCCTATTACCGGAATGGCATCAGGTACACCTGTCACAATTTTGACTGCCCAATAACCAATTTGATCCCAAGGCAACGAATAACCAGTTACACCAAATGATGCAGTCAAAACAGCTAAAACCACACCTGTGACCCAAGTTAATTCGCGGGGTTTTTTAAACCCACCTGTGAGATACACACGAAATACATGCAGGATCATCATTAGAACCATCATACTTGCTGACCATCGATGAACTGATCGGATTAACCAACCAAAGTTGGCCTCGGTCATTATGTATTGAACCGAAGAAAAAGCCTCTGTAACCGTTGGGCGGTAGTAAAAAGTCATAGCAAAACCGGTAGCGACTTGTACTAGAAAACAAGTAAGTGTAATTCCCCCTAAACAATAAAATATGTTGACATGGGGAGGAACATATTTACTAGTTATATCATCTGCAATTGCCTGAATCTCAAGACGTTCCTCAAACCAATCATATACTTTATTGAGATAGGTAACTAACCCAAGCCCCCCCTCTAAGAGCCGTATATGAAAATTTCATCTCGTACGGCTCAAGCAGAAACACACAAATTTTCAACGAATATTAGAAAAAAAAAGTTCAAAACTTCATCAGCCACTGGATTGGGTCGATTTGCCTTGAAGATATGAAATAAGAAAAATTCGGAATATATTCTTTGTTATGATAATGCCAAAAAATCTCAAGTTGGCTCATCTGTCTTTCTTCCGTTCCCTTATGCCGGTCATTCGAGGCCTCTTGACTTTTCTCTTCCCTATTTTGGATTTGTTTTTTTTTGTGCGTAATCGTAATATAGAAATTATCTTGTTGCGATCCTATGAATCAGTTCAATTAAAACCTTAGATTCATACTAGAGCCACGATGATTGAGTCTCAAGCTAACCAAAAGGCAAGGGTTCTTCGAATAAGAACCACTTGATAATCATTTATGGAATCGGTGCAATGACTCGGCAAAATCGAGAGAAAAAAGTTGTCTTTTGGGCAAACAAAATTGGAAGGAAGAAAATTTCTTTTTTATTTTTATTTAAGAACTACTTGAATTTTTCAGTCTGGTTGCGAGGTCTTAATAGTGATTATGAATCATAGTTCCATTTTTTTTGATCCACTCTATCTATTTCGTGTTCCAGATACTAGAATAAATAATATCTGACGAATTAGAATCATCTTGATAGAGATAACAGGCCCTTTCTATGTATTATCAATAGGATCAATTCTAACAAGTCACACACTCATATTCCAGAGATACCGAAACAAAAAAATTCCGCGGTCGAACTACCATAATGTCTAGAAATATAGAGCTTAAACTAGAAAAGCTTTTTTGGATGGAAAAACTATGACTTCCCTTTTTTTTTTTTAGATTAGTAGAAACCTAATTGGTTAAAATTCCGTCCAGTAAAACAGAAGAATTATAAATTTCTAAAATGATAGATAGGAATATAGCGAATAAAGCCATTGCGACTCCCATAAAAGGAGTGGTCCCCCAACCCGGAGCTACTTTCCCATATTCCGAATTCAAGGGTTTCAATAAACTACCTGCACCAGTTCGTTTTGGCCTAGGTTTAGAACTATCTTCAACGGTTTGTGTAGCCATAAATTCTATTTCATCATTGGTGTTGACTTTGTATACTATTCCGTTGTAGTTGTAAATACACGATCTTTTCGTAGATCCATTGTAATCTTGAAATTCTATAAAAATGGAAACAGCAACTTTAGTCGCCATCTCCATATCTGGTTTACTTGTAAGCTTTACTGGGTATGCCTTATATACCGCGTTTGGGCAACCCTCTCAACAATTAAGAGATCCATTCGAAGAACACGGGGACTAATTGAAGTAAGAAGTCTACCAGATGGGTAGACTTCTTACTTCAATGAAATTATTTTATTCTTTTAGTTGGAGTTGGTGGAACCTTAGGTGGTTCTCGGAAAAAGATAGCGAAAAAAATTATCCCTAAAGTAGAAACTAAAAGGAACGTATAAACCAATGCTTCCATAGATTCGATCGTGGTTTATTTACAATTATAACTTCCACACCTATTCATTTGTCATTTGGGAGAATTTCCCATATAAAGAAAGAAAAAGAGTTAAAGAAAGGATGGGAGATGTTTCCCAAGCCAAATCAAAAAAGAGAGGTCAAAGATACCATAACAATGTGTATCAGACTGCCTGTTTCCTTGTAGTTGGATCTCCCACTTTTTGGAATGTTCCAAATTCCACTTGAGCATCCAAATCTGGATCAATACCAGCAAAAACATCTCGGAACAAGGTTCTAGCGCCATGCCAAATGTGTCCGAAAAAGAAGAGCAAAGCAAAGGTAGCATGACCAAAAGTGAACCAACCCCTTGGACTGCTGCGAAAAACACCATCTGATTTCAAAGTAGCTCGATCTAATTCAAAAATTTCCCCTAATTGAGAACGCCTCGCATATTTTTTTACAGTAGCAGGATCAGAATAACTTACTCCATTAAGTTCGCCACCATAGAACTCCACCGTTACCCCTACCTGTTCAACACTATATTTGGATTCTGCTCTTCTAAAAGGAACGTCCGCTCTCACAATTCCCTCTTCATCTACCAAAACAACTGGAAATGTTTCAAAAAAAGTAGGCATACGGCGTACAAAAAGCTCACGTCCTTCTTTATCTCTAAAAACGGGATGTCCTAACCAGCCAACAGCTATTCCATCCCCATTGTCCATTGAGCCCGCTCTGAATAATCCCCCTTTTGCCGGATTATTACCAATATAATCATAAAAGGCTAATTTTTCGGGAATTTTAGACCAAGCTTCTGATAAACTAAGATTTTCGGCTAAACCATTGCTAACTCTTCGATATATTTCTTGCTGAAAGTATCCCTGATCCCACTGATAACGAGTAGGCCCGAATAATTCGATTGGGGTCGTTGCTGACCCATACCACATAGTTCCAGCAACTACGAAAGCTGCAAAAAAAACAGCAGCGATACTACTGGAAAGTACAGTTTCAATATTGCCCATACGTAATCCTTTGTATAGACGTTGAGGCGGACGGACACTAAGATGGAATAAACCCGCTAATATACCCAACGTACCCGCAGCAATATGATGAGAAGCTATTCCCCCCGGAACAAAAGGATCAAAACCTTCTGCACCCCACGCTGGATTTACAGCTTGTACTTTTCCAGTTAGCCCATAAGGATCGGATACCCATATCCCAGGACCATACAAACCCGTTACATGAAATGCGCCAAAGCCAAAGCAAGCCACCCCTGCAAGAAATAAATGAATTCCAAAGATCTTGGGCAAATCTAAAGAGGGTTTTCCCGTCCGCTCATCAGAGAATATTTCTAGGTCCCAATATACCCAATGCCAGATCGCTGCCAAGAAACACAAACCAGAAAACACAATATGTGCACCTGCCACACCTTCATAACTCCAAATACCCGGATTTGTTACAGTTCCTCCTGAAATACTCCAACCACCCCAGGAATCCGTTATTCCTAAACGAGTCATGAAGGGAATGACGAACATACCTTGTCTCCACATTGGATCCAGAACAGGATCAGAGGGATCAAAAACTGCTAATTCGTATAAAGCCATCGAGCCAGCCCAACCAGAAACTAGAGCTGTGTGCATTATATGCACCGCAAGTAATCGACCCGGATCATTCAATACGACAGTATGAACACGATACCAAGGTAAACCCATGGAAATACCCCTTTAGCAAAGAAAAATAGACACGATGTCGCTTTATTTTATCGCATTGGAAAAGACTATCCATATCCTATGTACCTAACCCTTCTAGGGGATTCTGTGTCAGAAAGCGTTAATATTTATTTCATTTCATTAAAAATAAGAAGCCAATTCTGTTCATAAGAAGAAAGAGAAGCAGATCTATTCTATACTCGATAAGTGCCAATATGCAATGGGTAACTTGGCCAATTTTGAAAAATGAAGAATAGATCTCTACCCCTCTTTGTTTATCATTTGAATCGCCGATTCCTTTTTCTTTATTCAATCTGTCTTACCTTCTTTATACGTATAACCTTTCAATCTACGTATTAATATAATCTATACTATTCATATTAATAGAATCTATAGTATTCATATAGAATAAGAATAAAAATGAAGACAATAAACTGCGGATTCATTCTTTCTCTTCTATTCTTACGTTTCCATATTAAAGTGTAGTTTTCTTACTTAAATTTAATAATATTAATCTAATATGCCCATTGGTGTTCCAAAAGTACCTTACCGGATTCCCGGAGATGAAGAAGCGACTTGGGTTGACTTATACAATGTTATGTATCGAGAAAGGACACTTTTTTTAGGTCAAGAGATTCGTTGCGAGATCACGAATCATATTACAGGTCTCATGGTATATCTCAGTATAGAAGATGGACTTAGTGATATTTTTTTGTTTATAAACTCCCCAGGCGGGTGGCTAATCTCAGGAATGGCTATTTTTGATACGATGCAAACGGTGACACCAGATATATATACAATATGCCTTGGAATAGCCGCGTCCATGGCGTCCTTCATTCTACTTGGAGGAGAACCCACCAAGCGTATAGCATTCCCTCACGCGAGGATTATGCTTCACCAACCCGCTAGTGCTTATTATCGGGCAAGGACACCAGAATTTTTACTAGAAGTAGAAGAGTTACACAAAGTTCGCGAAATGATTACAAGGGTTTATGCACTAAGAACAGGCAAACCCTTTTGGGTTGTATCCGAAGACATGGAAAGGGATGTTTTTATGTCAGCAGACGAAGCCAAAGCTTATGGACTTGTCGATATTGTAGGGGATGAAATGATTGACGAGCACTGCGATACTGATCCAGTGTGGTTTCCGGAAATGTTTAAGGATTGGTAGTGTCCGGATTTCTTATAAAGTTATTTCAGACCCAAATTAGGGTTTTCTTCGATTTAATAGAAAATAGAAATAGAAAGACTTCATGATGATCAATCATCAGGTTAAGATGGATCTAAACCAATCCATTTTTTTCTATACACATACAACATGCCGACGGTTAAACAACTTATTAGAAACGCAAGACAGCCAATACGAAATGCTAGAAAAACGGCCGCGCTTAAAGGATGCCCTCAGCGTCGAGGAACATGTGCTAGGGTGTATGTGCGACTCGTTCAGATCATAACTTCAAACAAATAAAAAAAATTTGGAAGTATCCATGATTAGTACCAATGAATAGGATATAGCTTTTCCATCCTAGATTTCTATGGTATATGGAATTTTTGGTTTCCTTTGGTGCAAATCCAATTATCTAAATTGGAAATAAGAAGCAATTCCCCCATTGGTAGCAAATGGTTATCCATTAAGCGGAGGAAATAATAATAAAAAGGCTTATGCTCCTTTATCTTAAAAGAACGGACTAACAGGGTCAGCTACTTAGCCAACTTTCATAATTAAATACCGTCACTGTATGGATAACTCTTATTGTGAAAAGAGCTATTTACTCTATAATGGATAGGTAGAGCCAAAGAATGTGAACTATACAAGTTCACAATACCTTTTGATGAAAGAAAGGGCTCCGGTGTATAGAGAGGGCCTTACCGTTTAAAAGGGAACCATAGAAACGATGGAACCCACTATTTTTTTAGTATCATTAGAATTAATTTGTTATTTCGCATAGAAATAACTGAACGGAGTGTAATAAAAAATCGTGGTTGGGAAGGTTACTATAGCAAAAGCCATTGGAATTAATATTTTATATATCGGAATAATTAGTTTTGTTATTAATGGAAAAAAGGATGGCTAAAAGAAGAGAAATAATTAGTTATTCATTAAGGTTAATTTGATTCAATGACCAGAGTTCCGCGAGGATATATAGCCCGGAGACGACGAACAAAAATGCGTTCATTTGCCTCAAACTTTAGGGGGGCTCATTTAAGACTTAATCGAATGATTACCCAACAGGTAAAAAGAGCTTTTGTTTCCTCTCATCGAGATAGAGGTAGGCAAAAGAGGGATTTTCGTCGTTTGTGGATCACTCGGATAAACGCAGCAACGCGGATATATAAAGTATTTGATAGTTATAGTAAATTAATACACAACCTGTACAAGAAGAAATTGATTCTTAATCGTAAAATGCTTGCACAAGTAGCTGTATCAAATCCAAATAATCTTTACACGATTTCCAATAAAATAAAGATCATCAATTAAAGGGATAAATAAAGTAATATACTGGAATAATAAAAACCGAATTCCCGGAGAGGGAACTCCGGGAAGATACAATAAATTAAGATTAAGTGGTAGGAATCAACGAGCAGGATTACTTTCTTTATAATATATATAGGTCTGGGCCTTTCGAATAAAACATCAACAATCGGAACTTAAGTTCCGATTGTTGTTTCTTAAATTTTGGTTGTAGTTTCTTAAGTTTCGATTGGAATTGTACTTTTCCGTTAATTGAGGAATATGTCTATTTTTTCTAGGTCTAGAACCCGTAATTATTGAAATTGACTGGGCTTGAAATTGCTTTTCGTTCTCATAGTTACGAAACGGTAAGAAAGATAAAATACGAGCCTGTTTTATAGCAAGAGTAATTAATCGTTGTTGTTTCAAGGTTAATCTATTTATTCGTCTAGATAATATTTTTCCTTGTTCACTAATAAATCTATTAATTAAACTCATGTTTCTATAATCAATTCGATCTCCCGGGCCAATCCGAGGACGCCTACGAAAAGGTTGTTTAGATTTACGAAAAGGTTGTTTGAATTTACGAAAAGTTTGCTTGGATTTACGAAAGGTTTGCTTGGATTTATTAAAAGTGTGTTTGGATTTACGAAAGGGTTGCTTAGATTTAAGAAAAGGTTGTTTAGATGTATACATGATTTATTCCTTATTTAAAATTTTAAAATTGAACAAAAAAAAAATTCATTTATTTATTTTATTATTTTATGAATTTAGGATCCAGAAGAAGTAGTCTTTCTTTGATCCATATCTTATTTAATTAATCTTATAGTATATGAATACCCTCTATACATATGAAATAATATCTACCGGAAATCGGATGAGTTGATTTGTATTTTATACTATAGTTTTTTTTATATATTAAATATAAAGTTCTTGCTCTTTCTGTTTTTTGGAAAGATCGAACACACGATGGGTGTTCCTATTTCTTTATTTCGTGATGAGTCGTATGCTTGCGACAATAACGACAAAATTTTTTTAATTCTAATTGTCGGGGTGTATTGTGGCGATTCTTTTGAGTACTATATCTAGAAACCCCCGTCGATTCCTCATTGGCACCTTTTCGAACACAACTGCTGCATTCCAAAATAACCCTGATTCTAACATCTTTCCCCTTGGCCATGAACCGAACCTCCTTTTCTGTTTGGGTTGACTTAACTAAATTCTTCTACTTATTCTTTTATTCTTCTATTTTGAATCCGAAGAAGAAGAATAAAATCCATTAGAATCAATTTTTTGAATTCTTAAATTAAGTAATAAAAAATAAAGAAATAATTAAAGAATACAATCCTTGTCGAATTAGCAAAGATTTTGCTTCGAAACCCTTTCATTTAATTAGCCAGCCCAGCCTTTTTCTATGCTCTGATTTCTGAGGCCTGTTTAGCTTGGATACCACTTTAAATTGAATTTCTTTTTTTTTTTTCAAAATAGAATTTACCAAATTTTTCATAACTCTGAGGTTCAAGCCAATCCATCTTTTCTTTCTTTTTCCTTCCGATACTAAATAAAAGGATTAAAAAGGGTCAAATTTTGTCATGTCACAAAGAATTCTATTCCTCAATTAAAAAAAAGGGAATGACAAAGCATCTGGAAATAAACGATTAATTTCTATCAATAAACCTGCTAAAGCACCAAACCATAGAGTACTTAGCACGGGTGCTACAGAGAGATATGTTTTTATATCCCGCATTGAAAATCCTCCTTCCTTGTTGGAATACATATATGATCAGAAACTTTTGCCCAAGATTGTTATGCTATATATAAAATGAACCATATAGACGAAATTTTCTTATCCCTAAAAAATGACCCCTTCTTCCTATACATTACCAAGGAAAAGTAATCCTTCTTGTATAGGCGAAATTTTATTGGATTTTAGATGTATATAATTCCTTAATTATATGAGACCAAAAAGAAGAAATGACAGGAGGGTTCTATATAGATAGAGAAATAAGAATAAAATTACAATGTGGAAAAGAAGACAGGAATTGTGTACAATGGCATTGTATAACAATTTTGAAAAGGGATGTAGCGCAGCTTGGTAGCGCGTTTGTTTTGGGTACAAAATGTCACAGGTTCAAATCCTGTCATCCCTACCTATTACTTTTTTATTCTTTTTGGGCAGTAGCGAAGAGATCAATTGAAAGTAAAGTGGGTATAACTTGAATTTGTGGAGACTATACATACGTGAGATACGTTAGGAATAGAAAAATATTTTCTTTTTGAATGAATGAAAGCGCTCTTAGTTCAGTTCGGTAGAACGCGGGTCTCCAAAACCCGATGTCGTAGGTTCAAATCCTACAGAGCGTGATTCCATCTATCTTATGTCGAAGCAGAGTAAAATAATTTAACAAAACAAAATTAAATTGAAACTCGAATTTGACCTCCTCCAGACCAGAGAGGAGGTCAATAAAAAAATAAAAATTACTCAATCAAAGATCCAACTGATCCCCCCGCCTGTATTGCAAATATGCAGTCACGAATAATCCCGCTAAAGTAATAGGAATTAGGCCTAAGACGATTCCAAATAGAAAAACTTCAATCATTTCGATTTGTTCGAGGTGATAAAAAAAGAAGAGATACGATCTATCCCTAAATAGTACTCTAAATTATCCACGAATCTCAATGACCAAGAAAAAAATTCGTAATTTAGTGTGGAAAAGAGTTATAGAATACCAGGAATCTAAAAGAAAGATTTTTTTTTCTGACTTATTCAGTCAATTCAAATAAGACGTATCTTGTTCAAGCCAATAAATAGAGCTGGGGTTATAGTTAAAGCAGCTAGTAGAAAACCGAAATAACTAGTTAAAGTAAGCATGAAAGAATTAATTTCCTTTTATTTTTTTTACTACACTACATATGTTGGTAAAGCACTTACCTAAGTTATGGGAAATTCATAATTCATCAGTCAGTTATTTTAGAGAATACTAAAAAACAAGATAGAGTGAGATACGGAAGTGTAAAATAAAGTAGATTCATCAGATGATACATGAGTCCCTAATTCCGAATCAAGAGATTGTTATTGTTGTGGAATTTGTCAATTGAGTAAAGTAATAATATTAAGAACTAGATCATGTAATCCCATTGAAAAAATGGAATTCGATTTTCAGGGGAATTTTGGAATAAGAGATAAATAAACAATTGAATTTGAAAAAAAAAAATGTTTTGCATTTTGGATTATTTCTTTTTCAATAGGACCCTCTTTTTGGAGTGAACGGTCAAATATTCCACTATTCCTTTATTCCTTCTTATTTTAACTGTCTTATTTTAACTAATTGTATTCCATATGGAATAAGAGGAGAAGAAAAGCATTCCAGGACCCCCCCTGAGGGCCCCTTAAAAAAAATAAAGCTCTTCCTTGAATTTACTTTATTTTTATTCCTTT